CTTCCTGATAGCTTAATCTGGTAAAGCATATGGCTGTTAACCATTAGGTTGTAGGTTCAAATCCTGCTCAGGAAGAAATAAGAGCAATTAACTCAATTGGTAGAGTATTTCGTTTACACCGAAAAGGTTAAAGGTTCAAATCCATTATTGCTTACAGTGTTTGTAGCTTAACTAGGATAAAGCGTTAAACTACGAATTTAAAGACTGGAAGTTCAATTCTTTCCAAACACGTTTGATTACTAAACGAGTGTATAGCTTAATCTGGTAAAGCAGTAAACTTTTAATTTATAGATCTTAGGTTCAAATCCTAATACGCTCAACTATACTAAAAATTCTTATTTATTTTTACTCAAAAGAGCTTATTTTTCGTTTACTCTATGTTTTGGTCAGTTTTTTTTCATGTTTAATTGTATCTAATATATTTATAGATACTTTACTGTTCTTTGAAACTTATCCTTTTTTAACCTTTACTACTAGAAAATTTATTGCTAATAATGTGATGGATTTATTCGATACCGTTTGGCTATTAACTATTTCGCAGTCCTTTACTTTTATTTTTCCATATTGAATTTATCAGTTATACAAATTTAATTGCTCAAGTTGATATAAGTATCAACTTGAGTTTTTTAAGAAGTCAATTTTTATATCTCTCTTAAGTACGCTAGTAATTTTATTTATCACGCATTTAATTTTTGTACCTTGAATCCTTCAATTTTTAGCGCAATGGGAAATTATTACTAGTCCGTTGCTAAAAATTTTAATTGAATTGCGGGTTTTAAATTATATTAGATGAGTTTTAGCTTTTCGGTATATTAGTAGTTCATTATGATTTTTGATTTTTGTGGTTCTTATTCATTTATGATTTTTGTTAAATACTGTATTTGTTTACTTTTTAATTCGAACTTACCGTAAAATATTTGTATTTGGAATTTTAGCGTTTTTGTTTTTATTAATTCCTCCTGATGGATTACTACAATTTTTTCTTGTAGTTTCTATTTTTACGTTATTTGAAGTAATTTTTTTTATTGTATGCTATAAAATCAATAATAATTTTCTATACTATGCCTACATTAAATCAATTGTTAAAATATCCTCGACTAAAGATTGTGAAGAAATCTAGATCAATTGCTTTAAGAAAATGTCCTCAAAAAAAAGGGGTTTGTATCAAAGTTTTTACATTAAATCCTAAAAAACCAAACTCTGCAGAACGAAAGGTAGCAAAGGTACAACTTAGTACAGGTCGAGTCATAGTTGGTTATATTCCTGGAGAGGGCCATACATTGCAGGAACATTCGTTGGTTTTAGTAAGAGGCGGGCGTGTGAAAGACCTGCCAGGTGTTCGTTATCAGTTCGTCCGAGGTTCATTAGATTTAAATGCTGTTAAAAACAGAAAAAAAGCACGGTCAAAATATGGTAAGAAAAAATAAAGCTCCCGTCGTTTAAGTCGGTTAGGACAATGCTTTTTCACGGCATAAGTATGGGTTCAAATCCCATCAGGAGTAGTTTATAACGGGATAGAGTAATATGGTTAACTCGTTAGACTCATGATCTAAGATTATAGGTTCGAATCCTATTCCCGTATTAAGTATAGTCAGTCATGAAAAAAAACTTTTATAGAGCAAGAAGCCGTAAAATAAAAAAACGGTATTTTCAACAAAAGAATCTTCATTTTATTAAAAATTTAGCCTACTTAAAGTATAATTTATTTTCTTTTTTTATCCAGAAAGAAAATATTAAACTAAACAGAAAAGTCTTAGCCGAATTAATTACAACAGAAGTTGGTAGTATGTTTAGTTTATCAATGTGAAATATTTATTTATATACTGCTTAGAGTGGGATAGTTAGAAAATTTAAAAAATAAAAAGTAAACTTTTGTTATAAGAGTTTGATCCTGGCTCAGAATAAACGTTAATGATTGGCTTAACACATGCAAATCAAATAAGTTTAATCTATAATTACAAATTAATGGTAAACGGGTGAGTAAAGTATAAAAATTAACCTTAGGCAATTGTTTAATTCATGAAAAGATTTTATCGGTTTAGGAAAAGTTTATATAAGATTAAGTTGTTGGTAATATAAAAGAATACCAAGCTAATGATCTTTAGTTGATCTGTGAAGATGGACAACCACATTGGAACTGAGACACGGTCCAAACTTTGTAAAAAGGCAGCAGTGAGGAATTTTGGGCAATGAGCGGAAGCTTGACCCAGCTAAATCATATGTGTGAAAAAGTTTTTTGCTTTAAAACACTAAATAAAAATAATGATTAATCAGTAAAGTCCTGGCTAATTTCGTGCCAGCAGCCGCGGTAAAACGAGAAGGGCAAACGTTATTTAGATTTATTGGGCGTAAAGCATATGTAGGCTGAAAATTAATTTTTAGTTTAAATCTTAAATTTTATTTATGTAAGCTAACACAGTGATTTTCTAGAGTTTAAAAGAAGGTTATGGAATTTTTAATGTAACGGTAAAATGTTTTGATATTAAAAAGAACCTCAATTAATGGAAATAATAATCTAAGTTAAAACTGACGTTGAGATATGAAAGCATAGGTAGCGAAAGGGATTAGATACCCCTGTAGTCTATGCTGTAAACGATGAGTGCTAATTTTTGCACCCTCAAAAGTAAAATTAACATATTAAGCACTCCGCCTGGAAACTACGATCGCAAGATTAAAACTCAAAGGAATTGACGGGAACCTGCACAAGCAGTGGAGCATGTGGTTTAAATCGACAATACGCGCGAAATCTTACCAACTTTTGAATATTTATACAGGTGTTGCATGGCTGTCGTCAGTCCGTGCTGTGAAGCGTTTGGTTTATTCCAATAAACGGACAAAACTCTTATATATTTTTGAATATAGACTGTTAAAGACATTTTAAAGGAAGGAAAGAATGACGTCAAGTCCTCATGACCCTAATAAGTTGGGCTACTTTCATGTGCTACAATAGTTCATTCAAAAAGAAGCGAAAATGCGAATTTTAGCAAAACTTAAAAGTAAACTTTATTCGAATTATTTTCTGAAACTCGAAAGTATAAAGTTGGAATTGCTAGTAATCGTAAATAAGAATGTTACGGTGAATAAGTTCTCAGGTTTTGTACACACCGCCCGTCACGCTATGGAAATTCATTTTACCTAAAAATCAGGAGACTGATTGATGGTAGAAGAAAAACTGAAGTGAAGTCGTAACAAGGTAGCCGTAGGGGAACCTGCGGCTGGAAAATATAAAATGTTCTACTATCCCATAAATATATTAAAATGTTAAATTTTATTAATAGCACAAATGTATCAGTATTATTATTTTTAATCAGCGTCTTAGGAATGTTTTTAAATCAAAGAAATATTTTAGTTATGCTAATGTCTTTAGAAATGATGTTTTTATCTGTAAGCTTCAATTTAATATTCGCGTCTATCTATTTGGACGATATTGTTGGGCAGATTTTTTCAATATTAATTCTAACAGTTGCAGCTGCAGAGTCATCAATAGGATTAGCAATTTTAGTTATTTATTATCGAATCCGGAATAGTATTACTATTGAGCTTATGAACTTAATGAAAGGATAATTGGTTAAGAGACTTAAAAATTTACACAAAGCATTTAGTAAGAACCTTGGCAAATGATTTTGGGCGTTACGTTACGAAAATTATAAGGAGGCTTAGGCCTGTGATTTGTAAGTTCCCTTGAAATATATTAAAGTAGACTTAATAAAATTTATTTCGAAAATTAACGTGAATTGAATCATCTTAGTAACGTTAAAAAAATCAAAAGAGATGTTGTAAGTAGTAGTGAACGAAAGCAATTTAAAGCTTATTAAAAATCTGACTTATAATTTCATAGAAGGTACTAATCCTGTAATAATGTTAAGATTTAAAAGTAAAATATAAGTAATATGAATTCAAATTTGTATGAATAAAGGAGAACCTCCTTCTAAGCTTAAAAAATTTTTTGACCAATAGTGAATGAGTACTGTGAAAAAAAGGTAAAAATTTTCGATAAGAATTTTTCAAGCTAAATGTTTATAATTTTTCGAAGCTTATTACGACGAAATGCCTTTTGCATAATGAGTCAGCAAGTTAATATATATTGCAAGCTTAAATAAAATAATATATCTAAGCAATTAAAGTAATATGTATTAAACCTGAAACCAAGTGATCTAATCATAAACAAGTTGAGAATTCTTTAAACCGTTTTTGAAGACTGTACTCGTATATGTAGCAAAATATAGAGATGATTTGTGGTTAGGGGTGAAAAGCTAATCAAACTTGGCGATAGCCGGTTTTTTACGAAACGTATTTTAGTACTACGTTAATCAACTAAAAACTTGAGTTAGAGTACAAAATAAGTAAAGGGGTGTAAAAGCTTACTAAATTTTTTTAACTCCGAATTAAAGTATTAACAAGATTAACAGACAGTCTTTAAGCGAGAAGGTTTAAGGACGAGAGGAAAACAATCCAGACTGAATATTAAGATTTCTAAATTATAACTTAGGGAAAAAATTTAGAAGAGTCCAAATAATAGAACTAATAGGCTTAGAAGCAGCCTTTTATTAGAGAAAGCGTTTCAGCTCGCTATTCTTCTCTTCATGATTTAAAATTCATAGAATCTTTAAGTTATATATCGAGATAACAGACTAGTAAGAATCTAGTGGTAGTAAAACGTTCTGTGATTATTCTATAAATTGTAAAATTTTGGAAGGTTAAACAGAAATGCTAATGCTGACATGAGTAGCGAAAATCACGTTAAAAAATCGTGATCATTTTGTGTTCAAGGGTTTCAAGGTAATTTTAAATACATTGAGTTAGTCGGTCCTTAAGAGAAGAATAAGTATTGTACTTGATAGGAAATTATTTTAGGATACTTTTTATATGTGGTGAAACCATGAAATGAATTATCTAGATAAATTTTTGTTAAATAAGACTTAAAATTATCTATGATTAATTTTCGAGAAAAGATTATAATCAATTAAACCGTACTTAAACCGACACAGGTGAGCATATATTGTATGAAAAAATTATATTGAAGGAACTCGGCAAATTAACTCTGTACGTTCGCAATAAAGAGAACCTGAAAAGATAAGGTAATATAAAAACAAGAAGTAACGACTGGTTATCAAAACCATAGGACTCTGCAAATTTACAAAAAGTATAGAGTTTGACGTCTGCCCAGTGCTTAAAAATAAAAAGTTTTGTACATAAAAGCTAAACTTTGAAATCTAAGTAAACGGCGGTCCTAACTATAAGGATCCTTAGGTAGCGAAACTCCTTGACGGGTAAGTTCCGTCCTGCATGAATGACGTAACGATTGCTTCACTGTCTCCAATATAAATTCAGCGAAATTACATTATCTATGAAAATGTAGATTACTTGCAGTAAGACGGAAAGACCCTAGATCCTTTACTTTATTTTTAAATTGTGAAGAATTGTTTATCGTATTAGAATAAGTGGAAGTAAAAAAATAATTTACGATTTATGAAATACCACTCGATACTCTTAGTTTTTTACTTGATTTGTATAAAAATGTACAAAGACCGTTTAAGATTGGAAGTTTACTTGGGACGAGTACCTCCTAAAAGGTAACGGAGGTGTACAAAGGTAAGTAGCAATTATTTAATTAAATAATGAAGAGTACAATGATAAAAACTTGCTTGACAATAAGATTTATAAATCAAATTGAGACGAAAGTCAGTCATAGTGACCCGATATACAAGAGAGGAATTTATTATCGTTCAACAGATAAAAGGAACTCTAGGGATAACAGATTCATCGTGATTGAAAGTTCATATTAATGTCACGGTTTGATACCTCGATGTCGACTCATCTTATCCTGAAATTGAAGCAGATTTCAAGGGTCTAGTTGTTCGCTAGTAAAAAAGGTACGTGAGTTGGGTTCAGAACGTCGTGAGACAGTTCGGTCCCTATCTACTGCAAGACCGAAAAATAAGAAGTATATTTCTAGTACGAGAGGATCGAAATATATTAACCTATGGTTTACTGATTATTATGTCCATAATATTGTCATACAGCTAAGTTAATTATGGATAAATACTGAATGCATCAAAATGTATTAAACCTTCTTCGCCTTTTTCAAGAATAATCTAAAAGATTATTAGATAGATCGATTTAAAAAAGTTATTTAGTAATATATTTACTTTGTAAATACGAATTATTCAACAAAATTTTAATTTAACTTAACCAAAAATTTAATACTATGGCACGAAAAATCAATCCAGTGAGCTTTAGACTCGGTGCACTTCAATTGTGAGATTTCACTTTACAAAACTATGGGAAATTAACTTACAATTCTATTTTGCACTTCTATAAACGATTACAAATCAAAAAGGTAATTAATCAAATCCTTAGTTTAAATCGATTTTTACCAGGAAGTAAAGAGTTATGATTTTATAACGATAAACTTTTTTTGATTATATATTTTGCAAATCAATCTTTTGACAAAAATAAACTTTACTCTCCTTTAATCGAAAATATTTCTAAAATATTTCTAAAATATTTCTCAATTGAAACATATCTTCGAGTTTACATAAAAACTAATCATGTTTTAACATCTAATTTGTTAATAAATTATACTAAATACCTTCTACAACAAAATAAAAATTTTGTTAAGATCTTATGGTATTTATGTCAGTTCTCAGAAAATCATTTAAATAGTAAAAAAATAATTTATTCGGATCAAGGAATACGTCTAGCGTACTTAAGAGGATTCAAAATTCGTTTAGTAGGTCGTTTTAATGACTCACGTAGCCAGATGGCGAAAACTATTCAACAAGGTTTAGAATTCCAATCATTGATGTGTTTAAGAAATTACATAGAGTTTTTCCAAGATGAGATACATATGAAGTCAGGCAGTTGTGGATTACAAATTTGACTCTTTTATGAATTGAATTAATATTGCTATGTTAAAAATTAAAAAAACGCACAACAAATATCCATTTAAACGTAAACAATCCAATCACACACTAAAATATGGCCTTTTTGGCTTAAAAGCAAGTTCTTTTGGTAGATTGACTGAAAATCAATTTAATGTTTTACATTGAGCTATAATAAGAAAATTGAAAAAAATAACAAACAATAATAATTTTCGCTTTTGAAATTTTTTACTTTTTAATTTAACACTTACAAAATTTAATCTAGAATCTCGAATGGGTAAAGGAAAAGGAGCAATTTATACTAGAGCAATTTACATACGTCCGGGAACAGTTTTGTTTGAATTTGATGGTCTTCAAGAACAGCAAATGCTTCAACTTTTTAATTATATTACAAAGCAAATTCCTTTAAAAGTAATTTTTATTAAACGTTTTTTACGTTAATATTTTGTAGAGAGAGAAACTTAATGGTTAAGTGTTAATCTGTCGCATTAAAAAGTGCGGGTTCAAATCCCGTCTCTCTCGAATATTAAATTAGATTAACAAATTAAGTATTAAAATAATAAATAATGCAACTTTTATTTACTCAGTGAATTTCCCGTTGAATTTTTTCAACAAATCATAAAGATATTGGAACATTATATTTAATTTTTGGAGCTTTTTCTGGTATATTAGGTGGTTGTATGTCGATGTTAATTCGTATGGAATTAGCACAACCTGGCAATCAGTTACTTTTTGGGAATCATCAGGTTTATAACGTTTTGATTACAGCCCATGCATTTTTAATGATTTTTTTCATGGTTATGCCCGTAATGATAGGAGGATTTGGTAATTGATTAGTACCTATTATGATTGGGAGTCCAGATATGGCATTCCCTCGTTTAAATAACATATCTTTTTGATTGCTTCCGCCTGCATTATGTTTACTTTTAGCTTCCGCAATTGTTGAAATTGGAGTGGGTACAGGATGAACTATTTACCCTCCACTAAGTTCTATTCAAAGTCATTCCGGAGGAGCTGTTGATCTTGCAATTTTTAGTCTCCATATATCGGGAGCTTCTTCAATTTTAGGAGCAATTAACTTTATTTCTACTATATTAAATATGCGTAATCCAGGCCAAAGTATGTATCGTATGCCTTTATTTGTATGATCTATGCTTATAACTGCTTTTTTACTATTATTGGCAGTACCAGTATTAGCTGGAGCAATTACAATGCTTTTAACTGATCGTAATTTTAATACTTCATTTTTTGATCCAGCAGGAGGAGGTGATCCTGTTTTGTATCAACATCTCTTTTGATTTTTTGGACATCCTGAAGTATATATCTTAATACTTCCTGGATTTGGTATGGTAAGTCATATTGTTTCAACTTTTTCCAGAAAACCCGTTTTTGGGTACATAGGAATGGTTTATGCTATGGTTTCCATTGGAGTGTTGGGATTTATAGTTTGAGCACATCACATGTACACTGTAGGATTGGATGTCGATACTAGAGCATATTTTACTGCTGCAACGATGATTATAGCAGTTCCAACTGGTATAAAAATATTTAGTTGAATTGCTACTATGTGGGAAGGATCTATTCATTTTAAAACTCCAATGTTGTTTGCTACTGGATTTATCTTTTTATTTACAGTTGGAGGTTTGACTGGAATTGTACTAGCTAATTCTGGATTAGATATAAGTTTACACGATACTTATTATGTTGTGGCACATTTTCATTATGTTTTATCAATGGGAGCTGTTTTTGCCATTTTCGCAGGATTCTATTACTGATTCGGTAAAATTACTGGAGTACAATATCCTGAATTACTTGGTAAAATTCATTTTTGATCAACTTTTATTGGTGTAAATCTTACATTTATGCCCATGCATTTTTTAGGTTTAGCAGGAATGCCTAGAAGAATTCCAGATTATCCTGATGCATATACTGGTTGAAATTTAGTCGCTTCATATGGTTCTTATGTGGCTCTTTTTAGTACTCTATTTTTTTTCTACCTAGTTTTTGTATCTTTGACATCAAAAAATATCTGTATAAATTCACCCTGAGATTTTGAAAAATCGAATCAAAAAGGTAACTTAACTTTAGAATGAGTAGTAACTTCTCCTCCTGCTTATCATACTTTTGAAGAAATGCCATTGGTTTGTGAAGCTATTAAAATAAAATGTTAAGGAAATTGAACTTTATTATTTTTCTATTTCCTATGTTTTTTTTAAGTAACTTCATTTTTAACGACGCTGCAGAAAATTGACAGGTAGGATTTCAAGATCCTGCAACGCCAATTATGGAAGGTATTATAAATCTTCATCATGATTTAATGTATTTCCTTTGTGTAATTTTTATATTTGTTTCTTGAATGTTAGTTCGAGCTCTATGGCACTTTGAAAAAACACAAAATACGGTATCCTCTTCGTTAAATCACGGGACGTTAATTGAAATTATTTGGACTATAACACCTGCATGTATTTTATTAGTAATAGCGGTACCTTCATTTTCTCTTTTATATGCCATGGATGAAATCATTTCTCCTGCTATAACCATAAAAACTTTAGGTCATCAATGATACTGAAGTTATGAGTATTCTGATTACTTAAATAATGACGGAGAATCAATTATGTACGATAGTTATATGATTCCAGAAGAAGATTTAAATTTAGGTCAATTGCGATTACTAGAAGTTGATAATCGAATGATTATTCCCGTGAATACTCATATTCGGGTAATTGTTTCAGCAGCTGATGTTTTACATAGCTGAGCGATTCCGTCTTTAGGTATAAAATGTGATGCTATTCCTGGCCGTTTAAATCAAACTTCTATGTTTGTAAAACGTGAAGGTATTTATTATGGACAATGTAGTGAAATTTGTGGAATTAATCATGGATTCATGCCTATTGTCGTGGAAGCCGTAAAATTGCCTAGCTATATTATGTGGATTTCAAATAAATTAAGTGAATAAAAGTAAATGCGGTTATCTTTATCGCAATTTGTATTATTAACTTTAATTTTTTTCATTCTTTTTTATTTTAATTCAACATCACAGAAAAATTTTATTAATATAATAAATCAATTTATACGAAAATTTTTCAAAAAAAATTAACTAATGGTACACTTATCCCAAGCATCTAAATTGATGCAAAGACATCCTTTTCATCTTGTTGATCCTAGCCCATGACCGTTTGTTGCAGCTTTTTCTGCTTTTTCATGTGCTATAGGAGGAGTAATGTATATGCATGCTTACAAGGATGGAGCTCTCGTTTTTTTAAGTGGTTTTATAATGTTGTTAACAACAATGTTTGTGTGATGACGTGATGTTATTAGAGAATCAACGTTTGAAGGGCATCATACTGGAATAGTACAACAAGGTCTTCGTTATGGTATAATTTTGTTTATAATTTCAGAAGTTTTGTTTTTTTTCGCCTTTTTCTGAACTTTTTTTCACAGCAGTTTAGCACCAACTGTTGAAATAGGCTTAATTTGGCCTCCTAAAGGAATTAATGTTTTAAATCCTTGAGAAATTCCTTTTTTAAATACATTGATTTTATTACTTTCAGGTTGTACTGTTACTTGATGTCATCATGCCATCATTGCTAATTATAGATTTCAAGCGATTATTAGTTTAGTAATTACAGTATTGCTAGCAATTATTTTTACATCATTACAACTTTACGAATATAACATGGCTGATTTTAGACTTTCTGACGGTATATATGGTTCAACTTTTTATATGGCAACTGGATTCCATGGATTCCATGTTTTGATAGGAACAATATCGTTATTTGTTTGTTTAGTTCGTTTATTGCAATATCAATTAACTCAAGAACATCATTTTGGTTTTGAATCAGCAGCTTGGTACTGACATTTTGTAGATGTTGTTTGACTGTTTTTATTTGTGTCTATTTATTGATGAGGCGGAATGTAAAATGTTAAATTTTAGTATTATTATCTTACTGTTACTTATTTTCGTTTCAAAAAATATTATACTATTAAATGAAGAAAGCTTAATTCTTTTGTGTTTTATTATGTTTTGTTGAGTTAACTTTACTAGATTAAGAGGTTCAATTATTACAAACTTTAATGAACAAGCTTTAACTATACATAATACACTAAAAAACTCTTTTGATTCGATAGTAAAAATCTTAAATTTAAATTTAAAACAAAAAAAACTTACTTCAAATCTTATAACTGATTTTTTCTTATTAAAAAACCATGCTACAAGATTGAACAAAACAATTACTAGTAATTTACCCTTACTTCAAACAAGGGGGACTCAGAAGGTTTATACTCAAAGGCTTTTCTTTATTCAACGTTTAGAGCATCAAACAAATAAACTTGTTGCTTTATTGTTAATAAAAAAAATTGAAAAAATTGCGTTTTTAAAACATTGTTATACTATGGAAATTAGTGTACCCAATTTTACTTGTAATTATAAAATTTCACTAAGAGAGTGCATTGAAGTTATATAATATTTTAAGTTAAGTAAGCGGATATAGACAAATTGGTAGCCTCATTAGTCTTCCAAACTAAATTTTACGGGTTCGAATCCCGTTATCCGCTTACTTGGTGTATAGCCAAATAGGTAAGGCGTTAGCTTTTGATGCTATTATTTAAAGGTTCGAATCCTTTTACACCAGAAGGCAATTATATTATAAATAAATTGCTCGCTTGGTGAAATTAGGTAAACACGATGGATTTAAAATTCATTCTCAATTATTAGAGTTACTGGTTCAAATCCGGTAGCGAGTACACTAATCAAATTTCTAAAAATTAAATGCGTCTAATTAAGCGTCCAGCTATTTCTATAATAAATAATCATTTGATTGATTATCCAACACCAATAAATATACATTATGCATGAAGCTTTGGTTTTTTAGCATCTATGAGTTTAATTATACAAATCCTTACAGGTATTTTCTTAGCAATGCATTACACTCCACATATTGACTTAGCATTTGCTAGCGTTGAACATGTTATGCGGAATGTAAATTACGGATGACTACTGCGTTATATCCATTCAAACGGTGCATCAATGTTTTTTATTGTAGTTTACCTCCATATTTTTAGAGGTTTATACTTTAGTTCATATACAAAACCACGTCATTGAGTTTGGGTTATTGGGGTTATTATTTTCCTATTAATGATAATAACAGCTTTTATAGGATATGTTTTACCATGAGGCCAAATGAGTCTATGAGGTGCGACTGTTATTACTAACTTAGTTTCAGCAATTCCTGTTATTGGAGATTCAATTGTTACTTGATTATGAGGTGGATTTTCGGTAGATAACGCTACCTTGAACCGTTTTTTTAGTTTACACTATCTTTTACCTTTTGTTATAGCAGCTATTTCTTTAGTGCATATAGCTATATTACATCAAGATGGGTCTGGAAACCCCTTAGGTATTGATTCAAACGTAGACAAAGTTAGTATGTTCCCTTATTTTATTTATAAAGATTTTTTAGGTTTAGTTTTTTTTATGGTATTTTTTTCACTATTTGTTTATTTTTTCCCTAATATTTTAGGTCATTCTGATAATTACATAGAGGCTAATCCAATGATCACTCCTTCTCATATAGTTCCTGAATGGTATTTTCTACCTTTTTATGCAATATTACGTAGTATTCCTCATAAACTTGGTGGAGTAATAGCTATGGTATCTGCTATACTAATTTTAATATTACTCCCTTGAATCCATAGTACAGAGCTACGTAGCTCTCGATTCCGTCCTGCCTATAAATTTTTATATTGAATAATGGTTGGTTGTTGTTTAACCTTAGGATGAATCGGTGGAATGCCCGTGGAAGAGCCTTTTATATTTATAGGTCAAGTTGCTAGTATCTATTATTTCACTTACTTTTTAATTTTACTACCTTTATTAGGTAAATTAGAACGTTTTTTATTAGAATTTTAATAATTAAATTATGGATATGTTCCTGTTTTGATCCGGATCAAAACAGGAACATATCCATAATTTAATACGGATAGAGGGATTCGAACCCTCATGATTAACAATTTATATCATTAGGACCTAAATCTAATACGTCTACCTATTTCGTCATATCCGTGCGAAGAACAAATTTTGTCCAAGATCCCTCTCAACTTCTTAGATTAGGAAGAGATTATTATACACAACTTTATTAAGCCTATTTTCGTTATAATGAGTTATTAAAAAATTTATATAAATGAAAGTTATTACAATAAAAGTACATTTTATTTACGCAGATGAATAAATTTTACGGATTCAGATGCTATACGTATCAATTGAAGTTCTATCCTTTGTTTCTTAATATCGGTTTTTTGATTCATTGTTAAAACAATCGCGCCGATCATTGCAATTAGTAATATTAATCCTGATAAAATAAATAACAGACTATATTCTGTATAAAGAACATGCCCTACCGTTTGTATATTTGTCAAGTTGTAACTCTCACTAACCCAAATTGTATAGGTAGGAATATCTTGTTTCAAATTTATAATATTAAGATCTATGAATATATTAAAAAGCTGAGCTAACAATATCAAAAAAATTATTAATCCTATTGGCAAAATAGAGAAGTCTTCTGATTTTATTAAATCAGTTTTAATGTTTAACATCATTACTACAAATAAAAATAGAACAGCAATAGCACCTACATAAACAATTAATAACATAAAAGACAAAAACTCAGCTCCAAGCAATAGTAGTAAACCTGCAACATTACAAAATACTAGAATTAAAAATAAAACGGAATAAACTGCATTATTGGAACTAACAACCATCAAAGAGGATATTAATAATGCACTAGAAAAGAAAATAAGTAAAAAATTTTCAGATTGCATAATAATTTATTTTTAAAGGCGAAAAGTGGGATTTGAACCCACAACCTTTAGATTCACAATCTATTGCTCAAACCTACCGAGCTCCTTTCGCCGTAAAATACGAAATAATTCAACCTACAGTTTATAATGCAGAAATTTTGTACTTCAATAAAGCTATAGCTTTTCCTGGATTTAAAAATTTTGGACATGTTTTACTACAATTCATAATTGTATGGCACCTAAATAAACGCATTTTATGGTTTAAAAAATTTAGTCTCGAAACCATGTTTGAATCTCTTGATTCAGCAACTCATCGATAAGCCTGTAGAAGTATTGCTGGGCCAAGATATTTATCTTGATTCCACCAATAGCTAGGGCAGCTTGCTGAACAGCAAGCACAAAGTATACACTCATATAAACCATCTAACTCTAAACGATCAAGCTTTGATTGAAGATATTCCCCTTGAGAAGGTTTTGAATTGATTAACCAGGGCGAAATTAACTTATACTGAGAATAAAAGTAAGTTAAGTCGGGAACCAAATCTTTAATAACATACATATGAGGTAAAGGATAAATTGTTATAAATTTTTCACTAGTATTCAAAATCCTTAGACATGCTAGAGTATTTACGCCATTTATATTCATAGAACAGCTCCCACAAATACCTTCTCGGCAAGAACGTCTAAAAGTTAGAGTAGAATCTTGCGAGTTTTTAATCCAAATTAACGCATCTAGAACCATAGGTCCACAACTATCAATAGATATTGGATAAATATTAAATCAAGGTTTCTTATAAAGAAATGGATTTCACCGATATACACGAAGATACTTTTGAGAAATTTTTGCTAAAGAAAAAAGATTTAGTTTATTATTATATAAGAACATTATATTTTTATTACTAATAAAAAAATTAAAGAAAGTAAACCACTAATAATTATAAATAACAAGTTTAGAGAATTTTTGTTGAGAAAAAAACCTAAATCTCATATAATATGTTTTAAACCATTTAGGAGGTGGTATATAAAAACAAGTAAAATCACTATCCAACTATATTCCAAAATTAGAACAACACTAATCAAAATTGAATATTTAAACGAATAAGTAAGTAAAATTAATTGGAGAACAAGTAAAGAAGTAATCAAAATACCAGTAATCAAAATACCAGTAATTCTATGTCATATTGATAACAAAGAAGATACTTGGGGAGTGTAAATAGTAAGATGAGGTGAAATTGGACGATTAAACATAATAATTCATTATTGTAAGTAATTAAACTTTGTCCAGAATGGGATTCGAACCCATGACTCAAGAATTTTCAGCTCTATGCTCTAACCTCTGAGCTATCTAGACATATTGCATACAATCAGATCAATACCTCTCAAAATGGATAAAGTAGGATTCGAACCTACGATAAATAAATTCATGTCAATTTTCAAAATTGATGCTTTTAGCCACTCAGCCATTTATCCATTTATCCATTAAAATATTTTAATTAGGGTAATAGGATTTGAACCTATAATTCTTTTACACCCAAAGTAAATGCGTTTCCAATTACACTATACCCTAATTTTTATATTAATTTAAGTAAATAAAATTAAAAATGCCATCATTAACGCAAATAATGCCACAGCTTCAGTCAGAGCAAATCCTAAGATCGTATAACCAAATAGTTGTTGCTTTAAAGACGGATTTCGTGCATATGCCATTACTAACGAACCAAACACAATACCTACTCCAGCCCCAACACCTGTTAAACCAATAGTAGCTAAACCGGCACCAATCATTTTTGCACTTTGTAAAGTTACATTCATCTTTTAAAATTTATATTATAAGCTTATCGCAAAAGCTAGAATTGGATTTGAACCAATGTAAAAGGATTTGCAATCCCATGCATAACCACTTTGCTATCTAGCCGCAGTAGCGGAAATAGGATTTGAACCTACAACCTTTGGATTATGATTCCAATGTTCTCTACCAGTTGAACTATTCCGCCGCCTTAAATACGCCGTAATTTTGATTTTTTACAACCATTATGACCGAATAATGAATCATTATTAATGGTTAAAACATTAATAGGCAATTGCTTGAAATACCGTAAAAAAGTTTTTTTATTTTTATTCAAACCTTTTAACTCTAGATAAATATATTTAATCTTTAACTGCCATATAAAATGTAAAATAAGTTTTACACTAGACATTATTGTTATTAAAGTTAATTTTTTTGTGCCTTTAATTCTCTTTGTGCCTACAGATGTTCAAAAGAGTGTAATTCCTTCAATATTAGTTACTGAGTACAAAATATTATTAGAAGTAAATAATATAATTAATCTAACGGATTTTTGGTTATTATGTTTCATGTTTTATAATACTGTAGTTTTAACTTTCTGAAAATTCCATAAAAATAGTAGTTTCAGTTAAGACGAATATACACTCGAGTTCGATAAGGGATCGGGTACTTTTGCTTCACTTTTTAAGTTAAAACAGTCCTTAGCTTATTCTCACTCTAATGCTCCTTTACACCATTCGTATACAAAGCCTATAGTCAAAATTACTAAAAAAGCTACCATACTTCAAAAACCAATCATAGAAATATCTCTTAAAACTAAAGATCAAGGAAACAAAAAGCTGATTTCAAGATCAAAAATTAAGAAAAGAATTGCTACAAGATAAAACCGTATATCAAATGTTGCACGGGCATCATCAAACGGATTAAATCCACATTCGTACGCACTTACTTTTTCTTGATCAGCTTTTTGAGAAACTAAGAAATATGACAAACCAAAAACTGCAAATGATAAAAAAAAAGCAATGATAAAAAAAACTAAAATTATAGAATATTCCACAAAAATTAACTTCATTTTAAGTATTTAAGGTAACCAATTAAAACTTCATAAAATTCCAGCATTTAACAGTACCCAACCAAGGGTTAAAGGTAAAAATACCTTTCAACCCAGACGCATTAATTGATCATAACGATATCGAGGAAAAGTTGATCTTACTCAAATAAACCCGAAAAGTAAGATCGCAGTTTTAATACCAAATCAAATAGTTCCTGGAATTCAATAAAAAAGTACTAAATTAATGGGTGGTAATCAACCACCTAAAAATAGTGTAGTTGTTAAACCACACATAAGTATCATATTAGCGTATTCTCCTAAAAAAAATAGGGCGAAACCCATAGCAGAATATTCTACATTATAACCAGCTACTAATTCAGCTTCAGCTTCTGGAAGATCAAACGGTGCTCGATTAGTTTCCGCGAGTATAGAAATATAAAATATAATCAAAATCGGTAGTAAAGGAATAGCATATCATATTTTTTGTTGCGCTAATACGATTTCTGTAAAGTTTAGCGAACCTGAACATAAAAGAATATTAATTAAAATTAATCCTATAGAAACCTCATAAGAAACCATTTGTGCTGCAGAACGTAAAGCTCCCAAAAATGCATATTTGGAATTACTTGATCACCCTGAAATTATAATTCCATAAACACCCAATGAAGATACAGCTAACAAATATAATATACCAACATTTATATCAGAATAAATCATCCCTTCGCCAAATGGTAAAACGCATCAAGCTAATAATGCTAATAAAAAAGTTAATATAGGAGCCAACACAAACATACTCAAATTTGCGCTTGATGGTAAAACAGTTTCTTTTACAAATAGTTTTAGTCCATCCGCAAGTGGCTGTAGCAACCCAAATATACCAACTATATTTGGTCCTTTCCGACGTTGTATCGCAGCCATTACCTTGCGTTCCGCTAATGTCATGTATGCTACTGCAATTAATAATGGTAAAATAATTGTTATTATTTTTAAAATTAAGCTAATTAAAAACATGTTTTATGAATTTTAATACAAAAGAGGAATTGACATCAATATTGAAACAACTGAAATTAATTCAACATCTAAAAACAAAAATATGATGCTAATTAAGGAAATTCCCATTATAAAAGAACCTGTTCATGTCATCGGATTAACTACCTTTCAGTCATAACAAAAACTAAAACATATATTTTTTACTATTCTAATATAATAAAAACAGGCTATACAACTCATAAAAATCGCAAATATACTTATACCAAAGGCATTTATTTGTAGTGCTGTAAGTAGTACAAATAATTTAGCGAAGAAACCAGCTAACGGAGGAACACCAGCTATTGAAAAAAGAAAGATTATTAAAGAAAATGCCAAGTAAGGATTAAGCTTTACTAAATCATCTAACTCATACAAGTAACGAATTTGATAGAATTTAGGATAATTATAAAGGGTAGTATCGACGGTAAATGCAAAAATACCTATCATAGTAATTATATAAATAATCACATAAAAAATAATACTTGAAATACTTCATATATCACCTGTTAATAATGCCAATAAAAAAAATCCTACGTGATTAATAGAACTATATGCAATAAAACGTTTTCATTTACGTTGTACCATAGCTCCTAAAGTACCAATCAAAATAGATAAAAATGTAGATATTAAAATAACATTTTGTCAAAGAAAAATAAGATCATGAAAAATAAAAAGTAAAAGTCTAATAATTATTCCTAAAACTGCAACCTTAGGTAAAATTGAAAGAAAAGCAGTTACTGGGACGGATGTTCCTTCGTAAACATCAGGTGACCACATATGAAAAGGCGCTGCGCTCAATTTAAACAAAAGTGCTACTAAAAGAAAAATAAAGCCTACTACTAAATTACCAGAAAATCAAATATCATTAAATAAAGTACTTGAAAGAAATTTTGAAATATCACCTAAATTCGTCAAACCTGTTAAACCATAAATAATCGAGGATCCAAATAATAGAAGTGCAGATGAAAAAGCTCCTAAAATAAAATACTTTAATCCTGCTTCTGTCGAAAATTCAGAAGTACGTTTCATACTAACTAGAATATAAAAAATTAAACTTTGAAATTCTATTATTAAATAAATTGACAGTAAATCATACACTTGTACTGCAAATAACATAGCTAGTATAGCCAATAAAATCAAAATTCAGAATTCAAATACGTTTAATTTTTCTCGAAAGATATATGAAAATACTAGTAAAAACCAAGCAATAGCAGCTATAAGAATAATCAATTTAGCATAATACGAAAATAAGTCGCTGACTAAAAAGTTACTTCCATTTAATAAATTTAAAGGCATATGAAAAAGGGTTAATAATAGACTAAAACTTAGTACTTGAAAAACAAGTAAACTTAAGTTTTTACTTATCAAAGGATATCCTCATATAGAAAACATACTTAAAGAAACTCCATATATAAGCAGTAGACAAACATTACACAAAATATAAGTTTCAGTCAACAGAGAATAAAAATTGTATAAAAAGTTATGCATAAAAATCAAATTATTATAGTATAAGTTCTAGAATGTATCTACTTACTTCAATATTGGATAGTCGTGTTAATATTAATAAAGTAATTTTTATTCTTTTTATATGAATATAATCATTTAGTATTGTTTGTAATCCCAAATTAATATGTAGAAGCAAAAATCCGGATATCAAAATAATAATTTCTATATCAACTAGAATACCTTCAAAAACAAAGAGACCTGCTAAGCGTAGAAGAAGTCAATGAACATTAAACATTTGCTCTTACTATATTAATTGTTCGATTAGATTAATTACAGAAAAGTGTAAGTCAGATAAGATAAGAATTGGATAAATACCAATTCATAATATAAGAAAAGCTAAAGGTAATAAAATTCAAAATTCTCGACGAGAAATATCTTGAAAAAGATTAAAATACTGCACTTTTAAGGGTCCAAAACTTACACGGTTAAATAACCAAATAGAATAAGCAGCGCTTAAAATTGTACCTATAGCTGCAAAAAATGTCAAAATTTTATTCACTTGAAATGCAGCCAACAATACTAGTAACTCACCTATAAAACTACTAGTTCCTGGAAATCCTATACTTGCAAAGGTAAAAAAGAAGAAAAACAAGCCAAAAATTGGCATGACTTGCATTAAACCGCCGTAGTACTTTAAAACTCTTGTTTTATAACGATCATATAAAATACCAATGCATAAAAATAGTGCACTAGACACTAAACCATGACTTAACATCAATAGTATACTTCCTTCAATCCCTTGTAAATTAAAAGAAAAAAGACCAATAGTTACAAATCCCATGTGAGCAACAGAAGAATAAGCAATAATCTTTTTAAGATCAATTTGCCTTAGTGTAGTCAAGGATGCATACAAAATTGCAATAATACTCAAAGTGAATATTAAAGGCATAAAATAAATTGATGCGTCTGGAAACATTGGAATAGAAAAACGTAGAAATCCATACCCTCCCATTTTTAATAAAATACCAGCTAATATAACGGATCCAGCGGTAGGTGCTTCCGCATGTGCTTCAGGCAATCAAATATGAAATGGTACCATAGGAATCTTTACAGCAAAACTTGCGAAGAAAGCTAATCAAAACAAAATTTGCTCTAATTTCGTAAAATCGTAATAGTATAAAATCCGTAAATCTGTTGAACCTACTCTAAAATAAATAACAAGTAATGCTAGTAGCATTAATAAAGATCCAATCAAAGTATACAAAAAGAACTGGTAAGCCGCTCTAATTTTACGTTCACGTGAACCTCAAATTCCAATAATTAAAAACATTGGAATTAACACACTTTCAAAAAATATATAAAATCATAATAAATCAAGGACACAAAAGACTTGTATCAAAAAGAATTCCAGTAGTAAAAAACAAATCAAATACTCTTTAATTAAACTTTGTATAGAACCTCAACTAACTAAAATGCAACTAATAATAAGTAAGGTCGTTAATAATATAAAAAACAAAGAGATTCCGTCAATTCCTACTGAATAATGCAAGTTGAATAATGGAAATCAATTAAAAGTAGTTGTAAACTGAAACAAAGAGGTTCCACTATCAAATTGCATTCATAAAAGTAATGAAAACAAAAATGTTAAGCAGCTTGTATTTAAAGCTACTAATTGACATAAAAATTTTTTCGTGGAAGGTAAGAAAAATAAAATCAATAACCCTACAAGTGGAGTAATAGAAGTTAAAATTAATGGGTTTAAAAGCTCTAAGTTCAACATAGATTTTACCACTTAAATTGAATACTGAGTCTAGATCGATTTGAACAATCAACCTTACGCTTATCAAATTGCAATCGATAACTAGTTTTTAATTTATGATATTTATCTCTGCTTTAAACTGTACATGATAATTTCTTATCATACAGCTTTTACTAAATATTAACTTTTTAGTTAATTTTTAAATACGTAAGCATATTCTTTTCATTACAAAAAAACTTTTGCTTCAGTATTACTCTTAAATTACATGTTTCAATTTTTTATATTTTATATTTTTAGAGTTTTATTTTACACCAACTTTTATCAGGTTTTAAATCTAATGCACGCTATTAAATTTGATGAATCAACTTAGTTTAGAGTTATGATGTTTTCAATAAATTTCTGTATGTACTCAATAAATTAAAAATTTGATTTAGCTTTGATTTCGAATCATAAATCAAAATTGACATTTAAACCTTAAATGGTAAGACTTACACTTACATAAAAAATTAATTAGCAAAATTTAACACTTGTTTAATTAATCTTAATTAAATAAACATAACATGTCACACGCGTACGCTCTAACCTTTAAGCTATAGACTCGTTTAGTATCAAGTTTGTTACATAAAAAAAATTAATACAAAATAAAAGGTAGATATGTAAGAATCGATGTTAAATAACCCTAAAACTAAGAATAAACAAGCACCTATAACAATAAAAAATAGATAATGGTTTAGCTGTCCAGTTTGCAGTTGTGAGAAAAAGTTGGATAGTTGTAGTACAACCTTTGTAATTCCATAAGGACCGATTAGTTCAATAAATCCACGATCTAGATTTTTGAAAAAAATTAAATATCCTGAGTTTAATATAGGATATATAACAAATTTACTATACAAAACATCCCAATACCACTTTTTATTAATCAAAAAACTTAAGAAGTAATATATTTTACTATTTAGATGATTATGAATTTTTGTTAAATTAAAAAAACTTGCTAATACGATCCCAAAACTACTAAATAAAAACGGTAATCATTTTATTCATATATTTAACCATTCAGCCTCAATAAAATGTGAATGCATTGGTAGTATAAGAATTGATGCTTTTCAAAAATTTGTTCCAAGACCAATAAATAAGTCCTTTGCAAAATAACCTACAAAGATACTGCCTATACCTAAGAAAATCAACGGTAAAAGCATTAATAGTGTAGGCTCACGTATATCTGAAGCAATATTTCTATTAACATTTGTAGAATTTATAAATGTCAAATAAATTAAGCGGAATGAATAAAATGCTGTTAAAAACACTGATAAACTTCCTAATCAACACGCGAATGATCCCTGTATATTTTGTAAATTATTATTGGCCACGATTTGTGTTAATTCCAAAATGAAGTCTTTTGAATAAAATCCGGTTAAAAACGGAAAACCAGCCAATGCCAATGATCCAACTAACATTAATGAATACGTTAAAGGTAAAAATTTAACAAAAGAGCCCATACGACGCATATCTTGCTCATCATTTACAGCATGTATTACTGATCCAGCACCTAAAAATAGTAGTGCTTTAAAAAAAGCATGGTTTACTAAATGAAACATACTAACATTATAACAAGAAATTCCACAAGCAAAAATCATGTACCCTAATTGACTACAAGTTGAATAAGCTATAACTCTTTTCAAATCACTCTGAAAAACTCCAGTCATTGCAGCAAAAAAGGCAGTTAGTGAACCGAAAATTATTAATACATTTAATACCGTTAACGAGAATTCCAACAATGGTGAAAATCTGATCAATAAAAATACACCTGCTGTCACCATTGTTGCTGCATGAATTAATGCTGAAACTGGTGTCGGTCCTTCCATAGCATCTGGTAGCCAAGTATGTAACCCTAACTGAGCCGATTTGCCAATAGCTCCGATAACTAATAAAATTCCAATTAAAGTTAAACCCGAAATGTTTCAGTATGCAGTAAAATTTAAAGAATAATCTACAAATAGTGGAGCTAAAGAAAAAATTGTGAAATAATCAACCGAATGAAAAAGATAAAAAATTGTTATGATTCCTAAGCATAATCCAAAATCTCCAATCCTATTTACGACTAAGGCTTTTATTGCGGATTGATTTGCTGCTAACCTTGTAAATCAAAAATTGATTAGTAAGTAAGAAGCAAGTCCTACCCCCTCTCAACCGACAAACATTTGCATTAAATTATCTGCAGTTACTAAAATCAACATAAAAAATGTAAAAATTCCAAGAAAAGCCATAAAACGTGGAAAGTGAGGATCTTGTTGCATATATTCTATTGAGTACAAATGTACTAGGGTAGATATTAGTGTCACAGTTACCAACATAGTAACTGTTAAACTGTCAAATAAGAAACTTCAAGAAACTTCAAGGATACTAGATTCAATTCACGGACTAAGAATGATGCAACAGTTGGATTCCATAAAACCAACTTCGTAAAAAGCTAGTAAAGATAAAACCATTGATAATAAAACACATGAAGTTGAAATAATGCTAGATCCATAATATCCTATAAAGCGCCCGCAAAATCCTGTGAAAATTGAAGCAATAAATGGTAAAAATAAAATAAGTAAATACATAATAAATTTTAATTGATTTAGGACCTTAAATTTAGTACTCTAGGGTACAACAATACAGAGTTTAACGATTGTAAATCATAAAGTTTTATTATGTTTTCTACTGTTTGGCTAAGTTTTTTATCCACAAAAATAGTTTGAGTCTTATTTTCTTTATCTAATAATTGATTAAAGTGCTGCACAAACAAACCTATGGTTAAATTTAAATTTTTGACTATAATCTTTTTTAATAAAGTTTGGTTCTGATATAAAGTTTCAGTAATTTGTAAAGTTTCTTTAGTATTGCATTCTATAATTTGCTGACGACTCTTTAGTGATTTTAAAAATATCGGTAAAAAAAAATGAGTTAAAATAGCATAGAAAATTGTAAAAATTATAAAAAGTCAAAAAATTTGGGAGAATATAATAACACGATCTAATTGTGGCATTTTAATAATTGATATTTAGTGGAATTCTAACACATCGTTTAAATATATACATGTTAATAATGTAAAAACATAAGCTTGTAGACCTGCGATTGCTAACTCAAGACCTATTAATACAAATAAGAGGCCAAGTGGCAAAAAATGAAATATTGCTAGTAACCCCCCAGTAGAAAGCATTGTCCAGGCAAACCCAGCGATAATCTTCAGTAAAGTATGACCTGAAGTCATATTAGCAAACAATCTTATCGATAAAGTAAATACTTTAATAATGTAAGAGAGAAATTCGATAGTAACTAGAAGAGGTACAATAAGTAGAGGAACACCTCTTGGTAAGAAGAGAGCAAAAAAGTTTAGTCCATGATTTTGTAAACCTATTATATTAATCCCTATAAAAATTGATAAAGCCAAACCAAAAGTGAACGTAATATGGCTAGTGACTGTAAAACTATAGGGTACCATTCCTATTAAATTACAAGAAAGCAACAATAAATGCAATGTAAAAATAAAAGGAAAATAAAATTCTCCTTTAGAACCCAAATTATCTTGAACCATATTTGAAGTTACTTCGTAGACAGTTTCTTTTAGTAACTGTCAATTGTTAGGTACTATGGTATTCTTATAAAAACTTAGACTAATTCATAGTATTACTACTAATAGCGCAAAAATCATAAACAGTACAGAATTTGTTACGGAAATGTTCAAACCAAATAATGTTAAGGGTATAATAGTCACAATTTCGAATTGTTCTAAGGGACTTGTTACTAAAACATAAGCTAGCATAATAAGTATATATATAAATAAATTAATACCAGGAGAAGAAGGACTTGAACCTACAACCATTAGTTTTGAAAACCAAAGCTCTACCATATTGAGCTATTCTCCTTTTTGTCCAAGCTTAATGGTAATATTAAGCGAATGTAAAACTAAAGATATTTTATTCAATATTTCTACAAAAATTCAAAAATCTAGAGATTGAATTTCTAAACTTTTAAAATTGACAAAATATGTACTCGTCAAAAAAGTATTATGTAACAAAATTTCATAATTATGAAACATTTTCTGACCACGTATAGTAGCTCAAAGAAAAGTAAATGAACCTTTTTTAAACGCTAATTTATCAAAAGTAACACTTTGACCTATAAACGATTCTAAAGAAAAATGAGAATTGAATGCCAATTTTATTGAGTCTACTGATAGATTGCGGACTAAAATATAATTAGAATTCTTATGTACAACAGAAGAATAATTAGAATTCTTAAGTTGAATTTCAAAAAGATCAAAACTATTTATAAAGTTATTTTGATATTTTAATCTAGGGTGATTCATAAATTTATACAAGTTGTTGGAAATAATTGGATTTGAACCAACAATTCTATGTTTGCAAAACATATGTTTTACCGAAATTAAACTATATTCCCTTCGGAAAGCTCTTCGCTATCAGGAAGAAAGCTCTTCCCTCTATTATAGGTGTTTTTTTGCGATCGGTCCCCCAAAGTTGGCACTCAACTCGAGTTGAGTGCCAACTTTGGGGGACCGATCGCAAAAAAACACCTATAATAGAGGGAAGAGCTTT